TTCCTTGCTCAAAGATGTTCATTTGTACACGTATAATCTATCCCAAAAACTCGTGAGAAGAGAAAAACCTTTCCGCTCAGAGTGGTTTGTAAAAGCGGAGGTGAATGGGAAAGAGAAGGAATTTGGAAACGCTAACGAAAAAAAGGATCAATATAAAGAAAAGGATAGACTCAAGCGTTAGACAACGAAATGGGCTCTTTGGGGATAGAGGGACTTGAACCCTCACGATTTCTAAAATCGACGGATTTTCCTCTTACTATAAATTGCATTGTTGCCAATATTGACATGTAGAATGGGACTCTATCTTTATTCTCGTCCAATGACTCAATTCTTCAAAAGATCTATCAGACTCTGGAGTGAATGATTTGTCTCTTTATTCTTCAATCTGAATCGATTCACAAGAATTCTTCCATTTTTCATATAACAAATACAGATTCGAGTCGTCATTAATCATTTGATATTTTATAGTATTTCAGTACGCATACCTTACCGATGTATATTATATAGGGTTATCCTTCACTCTTTCTGAAGTTTCAAGAGAAAGATTCCTTTACCAACGTAAGACAATCAACTCCATTTGTTAGAACAGCTTCCATTGAGTCTCTGCACCTATCCTTTTTGATTTTCGCTTTCTGAACCTTTCTTTGTTTTCAGAAAACGGGATTTGGCTCAGGATTGCCCATTTTTGTTAATTCCAGGGTTTCTCTGAATTTGAAAGTTCTCACTTAGTAAGTTTCCCTACCAAGGCTCAATCCAATTAAGTCCGTAGCGTCTACCAATTTCGCCATATCCCCCTTTGAGATTAGGATCTCACTGTGATGTCCTTCCCACTTGTCTTTTATTTCTACCGGCACTATTGAATTTAGTAGAGACTTATTGCTATCTCGAAAAAGTCTTTTCTCATCTTTGCTTTTTGGTCCAATCAAAAACGATTTTATCATTTATGTCTCTACAATTCAATATAAGTGGATCCATCCCATATATCTATCTGTCCTCCTTCCGATCACTTTTCTATGTAATTTCCATTACTTAAACGGTCGATTTTTCGTCCTAAATTCCACCTTTCCGAATGAAAGCGGCGGGATGTCTCATTTGTTATAACTAAGAATTCCATTCAAAAATTCCATTCAAAAATTAGAATTTGCAAGATGGATGATAGGGAAGAAAAGAGAGAAGGGTAATCAAAAGAATTTCAAATGTCGGTTGAATTCAAAAACAAAAAAATTTTTGAATATTTATTCATTTCTTATTCAATAATCTATAATATTATTGTGAGAAAGAAGTAGAAATTCGATAGGCCCAAATTAATCGTTATGTTCTATAAGATTTCAGATTTTTTGAAATTCTATATTTTCTTGTTTTTGATTTATATTTATTATGAATAGCTCAGAATTTCAAAAAAATTGTATTCTAATAGTTAATAGCAAGCAAGGATTCTGAGAGTTTATTGAATTCCTAGGCGTGTCAATTTCTCGTATGTCAGCCTACTTAGCTCAGAGGGTAGAGCATCGCATTTGTAATGCGATGGTCATCGGTTCGATTCCGATAGTAGGCTTTTCTCTCTTTCTTTTTTTGATTTTTCATCATTGAGAATGTCCTTTTGAAATCAAAGACTAGTGAAAAAAATGTCTTCCGCTTTTGCTAAAAGTCATCGATTTCTATTAGGTTATAGGAACTTCCAACTAGGACATAAAAAGATCCTTTTCTTTATCTATATCTATATAGAGAATATAAAGGAAAGAGCTGGATATTTCTTTATCCTTTTCTTTATCTATATCTATATAGAGAATATAAAGGAAAGAGCTGGATATTTCTTTATCCTTTTCTTTTTCTATATCTATATAGAGAATATAAAGGAAAGAGCTGGATATTTCTTTATCCAATTCATCTCGTTATTCTTTAATAGTACATTTGAGAATAGTACATTTGAGTCACTTTCACTTCATTTCTCATTTAGTTCAGTTTGAGTTTAGTTTTATTCTGTAAAATGAAATTTCATCAATAAGAGTGAAATATAAATAAGAGGAAGGAGTCTTTATGTCACGTTACCGAGGACCTTGTTTCAAAAAAATACGCCGGCTGGGGGCTTTACCGGGCCTAACTAATAAAAGTCCCAAAGACCGAAAGGATCGTAGAAACCAATCGGGGTCTTGGAAAAAATCCCAATATCGTATTCGCCTAGAAGAAAAACAAAAATTGCGTTTTCATTATGGTCTTACAGAACGCCAATTGCTTAAATACGTTCGTATCGCCGGAAAGGCCAAAGGTCCGACAGGTCAGGTTTTACTACAATTACTCGAAATGCGCTTGGATAACATTCTTTTTCGATTGGGTATGGCTCCGACTATTCCTGGAGCTCGCCAATTAGTTAACCATCGACATATTTTAGTAAATGGTCGGATCGTAGACATACCAAGTTATCGCTGCAAACCCCGAGATACTATTACGGCAAAGGATGACGGAAAATCTAAAGTTCTAATTCAAAATTCTCTCGATTCCTCTCCTCACGAGGAATTACCAAACCATTTAACTCTTGACCCAGTGCAATATAAAGGATTAGTCAATCAAATAATAGATAGTAAATGGGTCGGTTTGGAAATAAATGAATTGTTAGTCGTAGAATATTATTCTCGTCAGACTTAAACCGAACGAAAATAAAAAATTTTTCTAATAAGGTAAAGTAATAAGGTAAAGTGCGGCCAACTTTGCTCCCTTTCGGCGAAATAAATTAACCTAAGGTTAAGAGAAAGAAGGGTTTGAGCCGTAGTTTTCTCTTATTTCGGTATCATAGATCGAGAGGGAGATTTTCTTTCCTTATCTCCCCCTTTCTTTACCAGTCTTTTACGTGCCACAGCCATTAGGAATAGAGAATCTATATCAAAGAACGGTCTAACTGTATGGAAGACTGATATCGATTCTTATTTGATCTATTGTGGTTAGTAAGATCGGTGCGTTGGGTGAAGGTACGGAAAGAGAGGGATTCGAACCCTCGGTAAACAAAAGCCTACATAGCAGTTCCAATGCTACGCCTTGAACCACTCGGCCATCTCTCCTACATAATGATTATGACCCAAAAACCAAGTGAATTGCGAGTCATTTATCTGAATTTTTGGGTAGGTCCGACTAATCAACTCTAACGATAAAAAGCTATCAAAATAGAAAATTTTTGATCCAAGTCAAAGAAAGATCTTTCCTTCGAGGCTCCCGAGATAAAGAGAAAATTGCTTTACTTGCGAAAACGGTTAACTCTTCCTGTTTGCCAAAACAAGGTTCTCTTCTTTGTCGGCGTATCCCTTTCTTCCCGATTCAATCACGAAATTCTAAATTAGAACAAATCGACCGATTGAGGGATCTATATTTTATAGACGCGGATTAATGGATCTCTTTAGATCATCATTCTAGTTAGACTACGATTCGATACCCTAAGACTTCTCATCCAATCCAGGTTTCGATTTATCAACAACAAACTCCTAGGCCATCGATCTAGTACAAATTCCTAAACTATCTTTTCTATGGGATTGTTTTTCTATTTGGATTGTCTCGTGTATCCCCGCTATGTACACAAGATAAAATAAAATAGGCGGTTATTCTCTTCTCATCATAGACTGATTATGAGTATTCGATCCTTTTTCTTCTTTGGATCCTAATTCCATCAAAATTTCGTGGGTTCTTCGAATCTGTAACTTCAATGTCATCGGCATCGTTTCCTTCGTTGGTTATACGATTCCATTAGAATGAAATCGAATCAGGTTGCACTATTTTGTTTTTAGTTCTTATCAATTCCTGTGAAAAGGAACAATTTGAATAGTGAATAGTTGAATAGAAGGCACATATTTTTTTTATTTTGAATGACTCTAATTTTATGTTATTTCGTACTGTACCATTCTTTTCGTTGTGGGATCCTGTTTCCATGAGAGAGAGGGAATGCTAAGAATTTTCGAATGGATTGCTGCCTATGCCTAGACCACGGATAAATGGAAATTTTATTGATAAGACCTTTTCAATTGTAGCCAATATCTTATTACGAATAATTCCGACAACTTCAGGAGAAAAAGAGGCATTTACCTATTACAGAGATGGTGCGATTTGATTTTTTTATTCCTCTTAGTCTTACGAGAAAGACACACGATTCGGGATCGGGATAAAAAGAAAAAGAAATCTACGCTTGTTGAAGGTAAAGTTTGGAAATAGAACAACTCCTTCTGTTGTGTATCCTCGATTAATGCAGCCTCAGATACTAAGTTTGAATTGTCGATTCTAGTATTGAGCGAAGGTTTATACCTATCGGTTCGTTATTACAGGTCAATCCTACGCTACTAGTACCAATAGGCAGCATAGGGGAAGAAGCACTACACCCCGGAATCCATAAACAAAAACTTTGTGAGACATTATCCCTTTCCTTAGCAGGCTCGGGAATACGAAGAATGGTTGGGATAACAAACATCCATCGTGTTTGTATTTTGGATACCCGTAGAACCATCGAAGGCTGTTGAAGTGACTCATTCCCGGAAATTCGGGGGCGCTGAGAACAAAGAAATTGTTGGAGTTATCATTTCTCTCTAGTACCAATATGCTCGATGTTAAGAAAGGATCTCTTGCAGGAAGGTTGGCTAGAGATTTCGTGTAAAAACACCAGCCCTATTCAGTTCATAATGAGAGTATTTTCATCTTTTTTGATTCCCTGTATTATTTTCATTATGCACATAAGAGAGGAGCCGTATGAGATGAAAATCTCATGTACGGTTCTGGAACGGAGATTCTTTGAATTGAATAACGACCGTAACGGATGTCAGCGCAATCCGAAGGAAATTATGCGGAAGCTTTGCAGAATTATTATGAAGCTATGCGACTAGAAATTGATCCCTATGACCGAAGTTATATACTTTATAACATAGGACTTATTCACACAAGTAACGGAGAACATACGAAAGCTTTGGAATATTATTTTCGAGCGCTAGAACGAAACCCATTCTTACCACAAGCTTTTAATAATATGGCCG